TTTTTATGGGATCCCTATCTACCAAAATTTTGACTTCTGGTTCCGGCGAACGAATAATCATTGAGTCCTCCTCTTTCCGGACAACACATACAAAGAGACCCGCCAACAGTCAAGAAATTACTGAACCTATGAGAGACGTTTAGAATTAGTTTCTTTATCTTCTATCTCTCTTCTATCTCTCTTCTATCGCTTTTTTAGTTCTTCACTAGAGCAATTATGTTCTGGAAGTCGATCCGGGGCAAGTGTTCGGATCTATTATGACATATGTCTTAGGCGCTCAACGGACCCCGTTTTTCTTATACTTTTCAGACTTTACTTTAGCACAAAAACAATTTTTTTTGTGCAACCCAGTGTATTCATATCTTAATTAGAAGTTTCTAGATGGAGTTCGTTTGACGGTTTTTTATTAGTTTTAATAGAATTTAAGTTTTAATAGAATTTAATAGAATAAAATAATATAGAATAGCCGAAAAGAAGAAAAGCATTCCTTGTTATAGCCGTGTACCACTTATCCCACGAAATACCAGACGAAAAAGAACGCGATATAATGAGATTCTTTGATTGGTTCTTCCGATAGAAACGATCCTGACCGATGGGCCCAACAACATACTACAAACAATCAATTACTATCAGATAATTAACAAAAGATTTACCAATAAACAAACAATTATTAACAACCAATACACAAACACTATTAAATATTATTATAACTATTAATATTATTATAAATATATTAATATATTAATATTAATATATTTATAATAATAATTTAGAAGATAATAAAAATTTAGAAGAATAATATTTCTAATTGAAGAATAATATTTCTAATTCTAAAATACTAAAAGAAGAAATAAAAATAAAAGAATCAATAAACATAGAATCTTTGTTCTTATTCGAAACGCCTTGTGATCTTTAACCAATTCTGTGCTTCAATATAATTACCAGGAGTAAGCGCTATAGCCTGTTTCCAATACTCAGCGGCTTGGTCGAACCAAGCCTCTGCAATTTCAGAATCCCCCTGTCGAATGGCCTGTTCTCCTCGGTCGGAATAGGCGCATGAATTCCTTTCCTTAGAACCGTACTTGAGAGTTTCCTAACTCATACGGCTCGACAGTCAATTCTTTTGGTGTCCCATGTTTTATTTTTACCTTATCATATATCTAATTGAATGAGCATAGATCTATCCGATTTTTCTCGGATTAACCAAAAGAGGTTAATCACATGAGTTTCAAACTTCAAATTAATAATAAGTTTTATCTTTTCTCCCACCTTTAGAAAAATAAAGAAGCATAAGCATTTCAAAAGTATCGTTAGATTTTTCTGAAAGGTAACTATCTCGGTTTCATCTCATATAGAAATTAATATAGAATCCTTGAAAAAGACTTCTTCCTCATGAAAAAGACTTACTGTCTTTGGGATCTGATGCTACACCGCTGCTCCATACCTTAGGGGATCGGCTCTATTACATAAGTGGATTCCTAATTTTTATCTCATATCATGACATAAAAAAGCAGTTCTTATTTTATCGGCTCAAAAACTCGCTAATTGATCTTTACGGTGCTTCCTCTATCAATTAGATCCGCTATCCATAGAATAAAGTCTCTAGGCCTATCTATTTCTTCATATTTTGACTTCTAGGAGGTTTCTTCCTTTGCTACAGCTGATAAAAATCGTTTTTTGGACGATGCAATATGTAGAAAACCCTTTTTTCTAGTATTTACTAGTGTATTTACTCTTTCTTTCCTTTTTTCTTTCTATAGTGGAGATAGTCGCACGTAATGACAGATCACAGCCATATTATTAAAAGCTTGTGGTAAGAACGGGTTTCGTTCTAGTGCTCGAAAATAATATTCTAAAGCTTTTGTATGTTCTCCGTTACTTGTGTGGATAAGGCCTATGTTATAGAGTATATAGCTTCGATCATAGGGATCAATTTCTAGGCGCATAGCTTCATAATAATTCTGTAACGCTTCCGCATAATTTCCTTCGGATTGAGCTGACATCCGTTACGGTCGTCATTCTATTCAAAGAATCCTCCGTTCCAAAACCGTACGTGAGGTTTTCACCTCATACGGCTCCTCCTTTATGTGCATAATGAGAATAATCCATGAAATTAAAAAAGGTCGAAATATTGTCATTATGAACTGAGCGGGGCTAATTTTTTTACAAGAAATCTTTAGCCAACCCTCTTGCAAAAGATCTTTTCTTAACATTAAGCGTGTTTGTTGGTACTAGATAAAAATGGAAACTCCAGCAATTTCTTTGTTATCACCGCTCTTTAATTTTCAGGAATTAGTCACTTCAACAGTCTTCGATGGTTATATGGGTATCCAAAGTACCAACGAGATGGATTTTGTTGTCCCAACCATTTTTTTCTTAGCCCCGATCCCGATAAAGAAAAGGAGTCTTTATAACAAATAACAAAGTTTTCGTGTAGTTGATTCCTCGGCGTAGTGCTTCTTCCTCTATGCCGCCTATTGGTACTAGTGTGGTAGGGTTGACTCGCAATACATACCCATACATAATAGGTGTAACCTTTCGCTCAATACTAGAATCAACAATCTAAGCATCTGAGGTTGCATTAATCGGGGATACACGACAGAAGGAATTGTTTTATTTATAAACTTCACCTTCAACAAGCGCGAATTTCTTTTTTTTTTTTTGATTTCATTCAATAATTTTTTTTCTATTCCGAATCACGTGTCGTTTTCCTAAGACCGAGAACGGTAAATCCAAAAATAATCAAATCGCACCATCTCTGTAATAAGTAAATGCCTCTTTTTCTCCTGAAGTTGTCGGAATTATTCGTAATAAGATATTGGCTACGATTGAAAAGGTCTTATCAATAAAATTTCCATTTATCCGCGATCTAGGCATAGGTAGCAATCCATTCTATAGCTCTTTTCATTACCCCTCGTAAGAAAATGATCTCACAAACAAAGGAAGTGTACAGTACGAAATAACATAAAAACGGACCAATTAAAAAAAGGGATAACCCTCTACTTCAAATTTCTCTTTTTTTTTTAGTATAAGATTGATTCTATGGATTTAGGATAGAATAGGAAAATTTGAGAAATTTTGAATAACTTATGGTCGAAAGAGGAAAAAGAATCGAATAATCGTAACATGCAAATAAAATAGCAGGCCTCCTTTGTGTTTTGTGCAGAAAAGGTATACACAATATAATCAAATATATATATAAATCCCTGGGATGATTTATGAATTTTTAATAGATCTATGGAGTAAGGGGTTATTGTTGAGAGATATAAAAATGGAAAAGAATTTTAGAATTCTTATAGAAATTCTAAATTATAGAAAGGGAATTCAATTCAAGTTTAAAGAGAATTATGAATTTTAAGGGTATCCGATAAGCCTAATAATAAAAAAAGATAAACCAATCGATTGATTTGATTCATTCCAATTCATTGAGTATAAACATTCTAAAAAAAGAAATGAGTACCCTCATCAGTAAACATCAATAAATCTATATCTTTATTGTAATTGTATTATTTTTAACTTTAACACTTTAACAGTCCTTTCACAAAAAAGTCTTCTCTTTATCTTTAGCCGAATAATTCGAATTGATTGTCCGTACCTATCGAACAGTCTAATATGAATAACTCGCTATTCACTGGGGGTATCGGCCATAATCATTATGTAGGAGAGATGGCCGAGTGGTTCAAGGCGTAGCATTGGAACTGCTATGTAGACTTTTGTTTACCGAGGGTTCGAATCCCTCTCTTTCCGCCCCCTCACCTAATTCACCAATGTAATTGACCATAATGTATTAACTACAAAGCGATACAAAAGAGTTAGACCTTGATATAGATTCTCTATTTCGAATCTCTTGTGATACGGAAAATACTGGACGACAGGGACTGAAAATAGCCCTACTTATCATCTATGATCCATGAATGGGAGAAAAATCCCCGAATCAAAACTCTTTCCTTTTCCTTGTGTTGTGTTCCTTTACTTAACCTTAAGTTAGGCGAAAAGGGGCAAATTTGTACAAACCCTTTTTTCAGTTAGGTTTAAGTCTGACGAGAATAATATTCTACGACAAGCAATTCATTTATTTTCAAACCGACCCATTTCCTATCTATTATTTGATTGACTAATCCTTTATATTGTAATGTGTGAAGGGTCAAATGCTTTGGTAATTCCTCAGGGATCGATGAATCAAGATAATTTTGGATCAGAGCTCTAGATTTTTGTTCAGCCCTCGCGGAAATAATATCGCGGGGTTTGCAGCGATAACTTGGTATATCTACTATACGATCATTAACTAAAATATGTCTATGATTAACTAATTGGCGGGCTTGAGGAATAGTTGAAGCCATACCCAATCGAAAAAGGATGTTATCCAAACGCATTTCAAGTAATTGTAGTAAAACCTGACCTGTTGACCCTTTTGCTTTTCCGGCTATACGAACGTATTTAAGTAATTGTCGTTCTGTAAGACCATAATGAAAACGCAATTTTTGTTTTTCTTCTAAACGAATACGATATTGAGATTTTTTCCTGGGGCGGGATTGGTTTTTTACGGCTTTAGGCCTCTTACTAGTTAGTCCCGGTAAAGCCCCCAGACGGCGTATTTTTTTGAAACGAGGCCCTCGGTAACGTGACATAAATACTCCTTTATGAATTTGATTGAAATTTCATAAAAAAATTCAAACTGAACTAAATGAAGCGAAATCCGCTGAAGTATTGTACTACAAATATTAATGAGATAATTTGGATCAATATCCATCTTTTTTATATTTTTGTATTTGTATTAATTTTTTATTAATTAGTTAATTATTTTTTATTAATTAGTTAATTATTATTTTTATTATTATTAATTATATTTAATTATTAATTATATATAGATTGTAGTATTCCTATTGTATTACATACAAAAAAGATATAGATTCTTTATAAATAATTCTATATAAATATAGAAATAATAAATAGATAAATAACAGAAATTAATAAAAATTTATCTATTACATTTTTCTATT